GGGGGCTCCATTGCAGAATTCAGGCCTAACCATTAATGGCGAAGCTATGGGAACGACAGAACCCGTGATTGTATAGGATTCTATTGAAAACGAATCCTAATGATTCATTGGGTGGGATGGCGGAACGAACCAAGAACAAATTGATTTATTCTAAAAGGCCGCGGTGGATTAACCCGACGAATAAAATAAATAAAGAAAGAGTCAATATTCGCCCGCGAACCTTTATTTATTGGTATATTGGTATTGGATTCAATTAATATATTAATTGAATATATTTATATCTTTTGGCGTGATTGATAGGAGTAAAAATAAGAATTATCTATAAATATACATAAAAAAAAGATATACGTTCAACTAACTATAGTATATACATATTTATATCTTGTATATACAGCTTACTATATAACAATAACAATAACAAATGAAATATCAAAAAATCCCATTACTCATTACTAAAGTGTATTATTTATTAGATGCATGTGTATCTGGAATAGCATTGAATCATTTCATTCGCGAGGAGCTGGATGAGAAGAAACTCTCATGTCCGGTTCTGCAGTAGAGATGGAATTAAGAAACAACCATCAACTATAACCCCAAAAGAACCAGATTTCGTAAACAACATAGAGGAAGAATGAAGGGAGTATCTTGTCAACATATTTGCTTCGGCCAATATGCTCTTCAGGCACTTGAACCCGCTTGGATCACGGCTAGACAAATAGAAGCAGGACGGAGAGCAATGACACGATATGTGCGTCGTGGTGGAAAAATATGGGTACGCATATTTCCTGACAAACCTGTTACAGTCAGACCTACGGAAACGCGTATGGGTTCGGGGAAGGGATCCCCTGAATATTGGGTATCTGTTGTTAAACCGGGTCGAATACTTTATGAAATGGGCGGAGTCTCGGAAACCGTAGCCAGAGCAGCTATTTCAACAGCTGCGTGCAAGATGCCTATACGAACTCAATTCATTCTTGCAGGATAGGGGTATAGAAATAGACAAAAAGGTATTGAGGATGAAAAACGCAAGTTTATTTATTTCTGGACAGATAATATTTCTTTTTTTTCTTCCTTCTTTGTATTGAAATAACAGATTCAAATAAATTAAAATAAAAAAGATATGATTCAACCTCAGACCCTTTTGAATGTAGCGGATAACAGCGGAGCTCGAAAATTGATGTGTATTCGAATCATAGGAGCTGGTCATCAACGATATGCTCATATTGGTGACGTTATTGTTGCTGTAATCAAAGAAGCAGTACCCCATATGTCTCTAGAAAGATCAGAAGTAATTAGGGCTGTAATTGTACGTACATGTAAAGAACTCAAACGTGACGACGGTGTGATAATACGATATGATGACAATGCCGCAGTTGTTATTGATCAAGAAGGAAATCCAAAAGGAACTCGAGTTTTTGGTGCGATCGCTTGGGAATTGAGAGAGTTGAATTTTACTAAAATAGTTTCATTAGCTTCCGAGGTATTCTAAATACTAGTGGATTAGACTAGGATCTAGTAGGGTATCTGAAATAGATCAATTAGTAGATTGTGTCTCACGCATATACTCTATAAAAAATAAAAATGTGAATAATATAAATATATAAATGAAAATAAAAGAAAGAAAAAACATGTTGATTATATCAAAATTAAGAGGTAACAATAATTATGGTTCTTCATGGGTAAGGATACTATTGCCAATATAATAACTTCGATAAGAAATGCTGACATGGATAAAAAAGGAACGGTTCGAATAGCATCTACTACTATCGCCGAAAACATTGTGAAAATACTTCTACAAGAGGGTTTTATTGAAAACGTTCGGAAACATCAAGAAGGTCACAAATATTTCTTGGTTTCAACCCTGCGACATAGAAGGACTAGAAAAGGGACATATAGAACTATTTTCAAGCGTATCAGCCGACCCGGTCTACGAATCTATTCCAACTATCAACGAATTCCTAAGATTTTAGGGGGAATGGGGATTGTAATCCTTTCCACTTCTCGGGGTATAATGACAGATCGAGAAGCTCGACTAGAAAGAATTGGGGGAGAACTTTTGTGTTATATATGTTGATCCTCCCCCTCGGTTATCCTAATTTTATCTCTAACTTCCTTTCCATTTATTTGTGAAATAGAGAGGAAAAGTTAGTTATATAACCCTTCCTCTATTAGTTTATTAGTTGATACTTCAGGGGGTTACCTGGAATGAAAGAACAAAAATTGATTCATGAAGGTTTAATTACTGAATCAACTCCAAACGGCATGTTCCAAGTCTGTTTAGATAATGAAGATCCAATTCTGGAGTATGTTTCAGGGAAGATCCGGCGACGGATACTACCAGGAGATAGAGTGAAAATCGAAGTAAGTCCTTATGATTCAACCAGAGGACGTATATATAATTTATAGACTTCGCAAGAAAGATTTGAACGATTAGGTGATGCTTTAAATATTCCTTTCGTGGGGATACAATTCGACGTTACAAAACCAAGAAACTTATTATTATTATTATTATTTTTTTTTTCAAGGAGTAGATTCAGAATTAAGGTAAGGAATTCTAAATATGAAAATAAGGGCTTCTGTTCGTAAAATTTGTGAAAAATGTAGACTGATCCGCAGGCGTGGACGGATTATAGTTATTTGTTCCAATCCGAGACATAAACAAAGACAAGGGTAATCTTTCTAAAAAAGAACTTTATCTTTATAAACTAAAGGAAGGATCCGTTTTAGCATGAGATAGATATCTCCGTATCTTTCTGTATATTTCTGACTCATATTTATGAGATAATAAAATATGACAAAACCCATACCAAGAATTGGTTCACGTAGAATACCAAATAGACGTAGAATACCAAATAGACGTAGAATACCAATACCAATACCAAATGGATGTAGAATACCAAAAGGAGTTATTCATGTTCAAGCGAGTTTCAACAATACCATTGTAACTGTTACAGATGTACGAGGTCGGGTGGTTTCTTGGGCCTCCGCGGGTTCTTGTCCTTCTAAATTCAAAGGCCCAAGAAAAAAAACACCTTATGCTGCTCAAGAAGTAGCTTATAAGGCTATTCGTACAGTAGTTGATCAGGGTATGCAACGAGCAGAAGTTAGGGTAAAAGGCCCCGGTCCCGGAAGAGATGCAGCATTACGAGCCATTCAGAGAAGTGGTATACGATTAAATTTCGTACGTGATGTAACACCTATACCACATAATGGATGTCGACCTCCTAAAAAAAGACGTTTGTAGAAATAAGACTTAAACAGATTTCCAGAGAAAAAAAGGATTTAATGATCTGATCAAATAATAATATTAGTATGGTTCGAGAGGAAGTAGTGGGATCCACCCGAACACTACAGTGGAAGTGTGTTGAATCAAGAGTAGACAGTAAGTGTCTTTATTATGGTCGTTTCATTCTGTCCCCGCTTATGAAAGGTCAAGCCGATACCATAGGTATTGCCATGCGAAGGGCTTTACTAGGAGAAATAGAAGGAACATGTATCACACGCGCAAAATCTGAGAAGGTACCACATGAATATTCTACGATAGCTGGTATTGAAGAATCAGTACATGAAATTTTAATAAATTTGAAAGAAATTGTATTAAGAAGTAATCTCTATGGAGTTAGAGATGCATCCATTTGTGTCAGGGGTCCTAGATGCGTAACCGCTCGGGATATCGTCGCGCCGCCTTCTGTGGAAATAGTTGACACAACACAGCATATAGCTAAATTGACGGAACCCATTGATTTGTGTATTGGATTACAAATCAAGAGAGATCGCGGATATCGTATGAAACCCACAAATAACTCTCAAGATGGAAGTTATCCTATAGATGCTGTATCCATGCCTGTTCGAAATGCAAATCATAGTATTCATTCTTATAGGAATGGGGATAAAAAACAAGAGATACTTTTTCTAGAAATATGGACGAATGGAAGTTTAACTCCTAAGGAAGCACTTTATGAAGCTTCTCGTAATTTGATTGATTTATTTATTCCTTTTCTACAGGCGGAGGAGGAGTACATTCACTTCAAGGAAAATAAAAACAGGTTTACTCTACCCTCTTTTACCTTTCAAGATAGATTAACTAATCTAAAGAAAAACAATAAAAAAGCAATTCCATTGCAATGTATTTTTATTGACCAATCAGAATTGCCTTCCAGGACCTATAATTGTCTCAAAAGGTCCAATATACATACATTATTGGACCTTTTGAGCAACAGCCAAGAGGACCTTATGAGAATTGAATATTTTCGCATAGAAGATGTAAAACAGATATTGGACACCCTAAAGAAGCATTTCGCAATTGATTTACCTAAAAATAAGTTTTTATTTTAAATCAATTGTAATGTTATCTTTCTTTTTTCTCTTTTTTAGATAAGAAAATTCGTTTTTAATCTTGAGCACGATCCGCACTCGGAATGGAGTATAATAAAATTAATGTATCTAGGGAAGATTCACTTTGAAGCGACTATTCCCTAGATACTTATGTTGTGATATTTCACGGCGGAATCAATTTAAAAAAGACCTAAAGTTAGGGATTTATCAATAGGTAATGTTGCTCCAATACCTAACCAAAGAGCTACTGCGGTACCGATCAAAAAGACTGTTGTAGCTACTGGACGACGAAATGGATTTTGGAATTTATTGACATTCTCCAAAAAGGGTACTGTCAATAATCCAATTGGTACTGAAACCATTAAAAGAACACCCAATAACTTATTGGGTACTGTGCGGAGTATTTGAAATACGGGAAAGAAGTACCATTCAGGTAAGATTTCCAAAGGCGTTGCAAATGGATCCGCCGGTTCACCAATCATTGAAGGTTCTAGAACCGCTAAACCTACGTTACATGCAATAGTACCTAGAATAACTACTGGAAAAATATATAAAAGATCATTTGGCCATGCGGGTTCTCCATAATAATTATGCCCCATGCCTTTAGCCAATTTAGCTCTTAATACAGGATCATTCAAGTCAGGTTTCTTTGTTATTGGGATAGGTGAATTCTTAGTTCTTATGGATCCATCCCCCGAAGGAATCGGACATGATAATTTTTCATCATCCGGCTCGAGCAAGAATCAAAGGAATGAAAGAAATAGATCATAGAAAATCTATATTTCATACATACCCACACATATATAATGACTCTATGTAAGAAAAGATTTCTCAGATTCAATTTTCCGAAGTTACAACTATTCATTGCAAAAAATTCCGTTCTTACAGGTAAATGCTCAATATCCAAGTAGGCTTACAAATTTGATCATGAGCAAGTGCTTTTTGGATTGTCTCGTGTCTTTTGATTGGTGTTTATCCCCGTAACATTTTTATTTTCTTACATACAAACAAAGTATTTACTTGTTACTAATAAAGTCTAGCCCCTTTTTCCTTAGATCCCCTATTTCACTCCGATAGTCTCATAGATCTGGATCGATGCAGAGGAAATGAATGCATTTCCATACTATAAAATAAAAGAAATAAGTTAAGTGGAATAGATAGAACATTGGATCACGCCGCATCGCTTATTCGATATTCTACGGGATCTTACGGAGCCTATTCGTGCATGATATGATTTGGGTATGATCATAGAAAAATGATCCTCAAGCGAACCGGCCTATCCCTGCTATGTATGGGGACTTACGTGGTGGTTGGATGCGGAAACACGTTTGATTGCGAATTCCAACGTGGCGGATCATATATCTGCATGGCCCAATCAATAGTTCAAGTCGCACACTCCCATAATCCATCGTCTCTTCGGAGAATCCACTTCAACTATTCGTATCAAGTAAGTATACAATACTTCAGAGTTGAAGAGAAGTATCCAAATAACATGTCTTATTTTTGCAATAATCCATATTTTTAGCAATCAAATACAAGAGTATTGTTCCTCACCGAAATTATATATGATCAATTACAAATATCTATGATCTGTCTTCTCTATAAATCTATAAAGGACCTGAAATACCTTGCTTACGTATCATTGGGAAATGCATTAACATAAATACGGAAGTAAGAAGAGGCAATACAAAAGTGTGTAAACTATAAAAACGGGTCAGAGTGGATTGGCCAACACTAGTACTTCCGCGTAATAACTCTACCAAAGGCGATCCTATTACAGGAATTGCTTCAGGTACTCCTGTCACGATTTTTACTGCCCAATAACCAATTTGGTCCCAAGGTAAGGAATACCCAGTTACACCAAAAGATGCAGTCAATACGCCCAGAATCACACCTGTAACCCAAGTTAATTCGCGGGGTTTTTTAAATCCACCTGTGAGATACACACGAAATACGTGTAGGATCGTCATTAGAACCATCATACTTGCTGACCATCGATGAACTGATCGAATTAACCAACCAAAGTTGGCTTCGGTCATTATGTATTGAACAGAGGAAAAAGCCTCTGTAACGGTCGGACGATAGTAAAAAGTCATAGCAAAACCTGTAGCTACTTGTACTAAAAAACAAGTAAGTGTGATACCCCCGAGACAATAAAATATGTTGACATGAGGAGGAACATATTTACTAGTTATATCATCTGCAATCGCCTGAATCTCGAGACGTTCCTCGAACCAATCATATACTTTATTGAGATAGGTAACCCAAGGAAAGAGACTCCCCCTCTGAGAACCGTATATGAGAATTTCATCTCGTACGGCTCAAGCGGAAACACACAAATACGGGTTTTAACGGATATGTAATAGATAGAAAGTTCAAAACTTATTAGCTACTTCATTCAATATTCGGATTTGCTCCGAAGATACGAAATAACAAAAATCCGGAATCTATGTGATGATAATGCCAAAAATATCAAGTTGGCTCCTCTGTCCTTCTTTTTTTTATGTTAATTGTTACAGGCCTCTTGAATCTTCTATTCCCTATTTCTTTTTTATTTCTTATTTGTTTTTTTTTTTGTGCGTAATGTGGGTTGACTCTTGTTTTACTATTGTTTAATAGGAATTCTCTTGTTGAGACCCTATGAATCAATTGAAACCTCAGATTCATACTAGAACCACGGTGATTTAATAAAGCCCAAGCTAACGCAAAGGTTCTCTGAGTCAGAACCCTTTGATCATCACTTATTCAATAAATGGATGTAATGACTCAATAAAATCTAGAGAAATAGTTGTCCTTCGATCAAAATAAGTCTGAAGGAATAAAAATCGTTTGATTTAAAAAATACCTATTTGACAAAGTTTTTTTGAGTCCGGTCGCGAGGTCTGACTGAATAGTAGGTATGAATCATAGTTCAAATCTTTCTTTTCTTGATCTATTCCATATATTTATATTCTGTGCTCCAGATACTAGAATAAATATCCGACGAGGTAGAATCATCTTGATAGAGATGACAGACCATTCTCTGTATTATCAATAGGATCAATTATAACAAGTCACACACTCATATTCCGGAAATACCGAAACAAAAAATTTCCACGATCGAACTACCAGAATGGGCTAGAAACCCGAGTCTTAAGTCATTTTTTGTTTGATTGAAAAACTAGAACTTTCTAGTTCCTATGAAGCTAACTCATTAAAATTCCATCCAGTAAAACGGAAGAATTATAAATTTCTAAAATAATAGATAGGAATATCGCAAATAGAGCCATTGCGACCCCCATAAGTGGGGTAGTTCCCCAGCCCGGAGCTACTTTACCATATTCCGAATTCAATGGTTTCAATAAACCCCCTACATTAGTAGATCTTGGACGAGATCTAGAACTACCCTCAACAGTTTGTGTAGCCATACCAAAAATCCTATTTAAGCTTAAGATCTGTTGACTTTGTATACCATTTCGTTGTAGTTGTAAATAAATAAATAAACGATCTTATCGTAGATCCATTGTGATCTTGAAGTTATCTAGAAATGGAAACCGCAACCCTAGTCGCCATCTTTATATCTGGTTTACTTGTAAGCTTTACTGGGTACGCTTTATATACTGCTTTTGGGCAACCCTCTCAACAATTAAGAGATCCATTCGAAGAACACGGGGACTAGTTGAAGTAATGAGCCTCCCATACCCATATTGGGAGGCTCATTACTTCAATTGATATAATGAAAAATCATTTCATTTTTTTAGTCGGAACCTTGGGCGGTTCTCGAAAAAAGATAGCGAAAAAAATTATTCCTAAAGTCGAGACTAAGAGGAATGTATAAACCAATGCTTCCATAGATTCGATCGCGGTTTACAATTATAGCTTCCACACCTATTTATTTGGGATCATTAGAAAGAAAAAAAATCAAAGAAAAGATGGTGATTCAAGTCAAGATTTCTCTGATATCTATGTCAAATCAAAAAAAGAAAATAGAGAAGAAAGATATCAGAGTAGTATTGTATCAGACTACTTGTCTTCTTGTAGTTGGATCTCCCAGTTTTTGGAATGCTCCAAATTCCACTTGAGCATCCAAATCTGGATCAATACCAGCAAAAACATCTCTGAACAAGGTTCTAGCGCCATGCCAAATGTGTCCGAAAAAGAAGAGTAAAGCAAACGTAGCATGCCCAAAAGTGAACCAACCCCTCGGACTACTACGAAAAACACCATCAGATTTCAAAGTAGCCCGGTCTAATTCAAAAATTTCACCTAATTGGGCACGTCTAGCATATTTTTTCACAGTAGCGGGATCACTATAACTGACTCCATTGAGTTCCCCACCATAGAACTCCACAGTTACACCCACTTGTTCGACACTATACTTCGATTCTGCCCTTCTAAAAGGAACATCGGCTCTCACAATCCCGTCTCCATCTACCAAAACTACCGGGAATGTTTCAAAAAAAGTAGGCATACGACGTACAAAAAGCTCGCGACCTTCTTTATCTCTAAAGATGGGATGTCCTAACCACCCAACAGCTATGCCATCCCCGCTGTCCATTGAGCCTGCTCTGAATAATCCCCCTTTTGCTGGATTATTACCAATGTAATCATAAAAAGCTAATTTTTCGGGAATTTTAGACCAAGCTTCTGATAAACTCAGATTCTCGGATAGTCCGGCGCCAACTCTTCGATATATTTCTTGCTGGAAGTATCCCTGATCCCACTGATAACGAGTGGGACCAAATAATTCGATTGGGGTAGTTGCTGAACCATACCACATAGTTCCAGCAACTACGAAAGCTGCAAAAAAAACAGCAGCGATACTACTGGAAAGTACAGTTTCAATATTGCCCATACGTAATCCTTTGTATAGCCGTTGAGGCGGACGGACACTAAGATGGAATAGGCCCGCTAATATGCCCAATGTACCCGCTGCAATATGATGAGAGGCTATTCCTCCCGGAACAAAAGGATCAAAACCTTCCGCACCCCACGCTGGATTTACAGATTGCACTTTTCCAGTTAGCCCATAAGGATCGGACACCCATATTCCAGGGCCATACAAGCCTGTTACATGAAATGCGCCAAAGCCAAAGCAAGCCAACCCTGAGAGAAATAAATGAATTCCAAAGATCTTGGGCAAATCTAAAGAAGGTTTTCCCGTACGTTCATCAGAGAATATTGCTAGGTCCCAATAGACCCAATGCCAGATAGCTGCCAAGAAGCACAAGCCGGAAAAGAAAATATGTGCCCCCGCCACACCTTCATAACTCCAAATACCCGGATTCGTTATAGTTCCTCCTGAAATACTCCAACCGCCCCATGAATTGGTTATTCCTAAGCGAGTCATGAAAGGTATAACGAACATACCTTGTCTCCACATTGGATCAAGAACGGGGTCAGAGGGATCAAAAACCGCTAATTCGTATAGAGCCATCGAACCGGCCCAACCAGAAACTAGAGCTGTATGCATTATATGGACGGAAATCAATCGACCGGGATCATTCAATACGACAGTATGAACACGATACCAAGGCAAACCCATGGAAATACCCCTTTTTCAAAAAAAAAAAATAGAAACTATGTAACTTTATCGCATTGGAAAAGACTATACTCTGTACCTAATCTTTTCAGTAGATTCTGTATGAGAAAGGGTGAATATTTATTCTTTTCCTATTGAAAATAAGGGAACATTTATGTTCGTAAGAACAAAGAGAAGCAGATTTATTCTATACCGGATAAGTACCAATACGCAATGGGGATTGAGCCCCTTTTGGGGAACGAATGTATAGATACTTGTTTCTCATTCACACGATCGCCCCGTTCGTTAAAATGGGTTCTTTATTCATTCTATCTTCTTCTATGAACCTTACAATCTATGTCTAATATGTATAAAATACAAGAAAAAGCAAAAAATGATGAAGACAACAAAACCATTGTTACGTTTCCATATTAAAGCAAGTACCTCCTTTGGGTTCCGTTCATTTCATGCCCCTTGGTGTTCCAAAAGTACCTTTTCAGCTTCCTGAAGAGGAAGATGCAACTTGGGTTGACTTATAGTGCGACTTGGCAGACATATTGGGTCATATGGGATTTACCCGTTCTCTCTCCCGATCGAGATATCCTCTCTTTCGCCTAAGAAATATTGATTGAACCATCAATCATTCGGAGCGCGAAGTGCAATTAGATCAATTTCTATTTGGGATCCATATTCTCAATTAGAAGAATTTATGGTTGATTTGGACCGATAAAATCAAGTATCCAGGCTCCGTTCAGAAAATACCAAATTGATAATATATGTACGATGACTACTTGTATCATAAACATTCTTATGTTTACTAGAGAATGGAAAAAAGAAGTGGTACTGGGATCATTTGCCCTATATGTGCAAATAGAATTCCGACAGATCTTTACCCGGAGTAGAACATGAACCTAAAAGAATTGAAAGGGCCCATTCAGTAACAAGAAAATGACATCGTGATTTGAATTTCGATGAAACAATACATCAATGGAGGTTAGTTCACTAAGTTCAGTCATTTTTTCTTTTAAGGGAGGCCCCATGTTTTTTGAAAAATGGAAAAAGCCCTTCATTAGAAAAACAAAAATCTGTTACAAAAAAAGAAATAAGACTTGAATCGACACATTGATTCTTTTTGTTTTTGTTTTCACAATTTTTTTTTGAACCGTATGCATCCAAAGGTGCACATACGGTTCAAAAGGGATAGAATTTTGTCCTAATCAACCGACTTCATCGAGAAAGATTACTTTTTATAGGCAAAGACGTTGATGACGAGATAGCGAATAACATTAATGGTCTCATGATATATCTCAGTATAGAAGATAAGACTAGGGAAATTTTTTTGTTTCTAAACTGTCCTGGTGGATTGGCAATCCACGGAGTATCCATTTATGATACTATGCAATTTGTGATACCCCATGTAAATACAATATGCATGGGATTAGCTGCTTCAATGGGAGCTTTCATTCTGCTTGGGGGAGAAATTACCAAACGTCTAGCATTCCCTCACGCTTGGCGCCAATGGTTTTTATTTGAAAAAAAAAGACTATGCCTTCGCCATATCGAATATGAATAATAAGTAATAATAGCATGGCACTTTGAGTTCGATATGAACAAACCATTATTGTTTTTTCAGAACATGAGATTTTGTATCGAGATAGTAGTATGAAACAAAGGTTCTTTCCAATTTGATCTTATGTGTCGGGAGTACATTTCAGCGTCACAAACCATTTTTATTCCACACTGGAAGCCCTTTTTCTTATATTTATGAAAGAAAGAGTACAAAAATGAAAAAAAAAAGTATTTCCTTATTTAATCATATCAGAAAGACACTTTGGGATTGCTAAATCACCGACGAAATAAATATATAGAAAGCAACAGAACCATCATAGTATTTTTTGACTCTTACGAAAAGAAGGACGGTAAATGGATTATTCCACGATCTAAATTGTATGTATTCCATTTCTTTCTTCGATGGAAGGGGGAGGGGATAGATAGGAGGAGTAAATTCCATTGCAGAGCCGTATGCAATGCACAAAAGATGCCCGTACGGTTGTTCCATTTTTTCTTGTTATTTTTTTATCCCTTTAGCCCGCCCAATCTTGCGAGATAGAAGAACCATTAATGATGTTATATCAATTCATCAGGGTTATGATTCACCAACCTGTTAGTTCTTTTTTTGGGTCACAAACAGGGGAAATTATCACGGAATCAGGAGTAATAACTAGACTTCGCGAAAGGGTCATAAAGGTTTATGTAGAAAGAACGGGCCTTCCTTACTGGATTATAAATAAAGACCTAAATAGGGATTGGTATATGACACCAACAGAAGCCAAAGATCATGGAATTATTGATCTTGTAGGGGATGATACGATGAAATTTCACTTTGAAGAAGAAGAGTAAGCGTAAGCATCGTACTATTGCTGAGGATAAGTATACTAATACTAAGTACTAAGGATTATCGTTGGAAGGAGAGGGGTTATCGTTAGGATCCTGTGGAGGATGATAATGAAATCCCTAATGCCATTTCAAAACATAATTTGAATTTTCCGCGATTTGATATTGAGTCGAAATAATTCATAATCATCAATCATAAATCAGGTTAAGATCGATCTAAACCAACCCATTCTATATATATATATACAACATGCCAACTATTAAACAACTT